AATGACGAGCCTGAATAAAGGATTATCGTGATAGGATAAAACATGTAGAGCACCTCTACCATCATTACATCAGACAGAATTAAACAATCACCGCCAAGCATCAAAAGCTAACGTGCACCATACACCAAGATGTAAAAAACAACAATAAACATAGAAAAGTAAGCTAAACAAGCTAATGGGTTCATACCCCATAAATAGAGTAAAACTCTCTTCTCTAATGCCCAACAACCCAACCAAAATCCTCTTACTAACTACCCTAGTAAGAGGTGTATTAGTGTCTGTATCCTCAAATTCATGACTAGGAGCATGAATAGGACTAGAAATCAACCTAATATCATTTATTCCACTAATATCCAACACCAAAAACATGTACAACACAGAAGCCTCATTGAAATACTTCATTGTACAAGTACTAGCATCAACAACACTACTATTCATAGTAGTAATAAAAACACTAACAGAAGACCTATTCACCCTAGAAGGAACCGCATATACACCAATGATCATTTGTACCCCTCTCCTGATAAAAAGTGGAGCCGCACCTCTTCACTGATGATTCCCAGGAGTAATGGAAGGACTAAGATGAGAAAATTGCGCACTACTAATAACAGTACAAAAAGCCGCCCCATTAATACTAATATCCTACCTGATTGAAATTAACATTTTCACATTCAGAATCATCCTAATATCAACAATTGTGGGAGCAATTGGAGGTTTAAACCAAACCTCTATACGAAAAATCCTAACTTATTCATCCATCAACCACACTGGCTGAATATTGATTGCACTAACCCTAGGAGAAACCCTATGAACAGCATACTTCATAATTTACTCAACACTAGCAGTAACGGTAGTATCAGCCATTAAATTGTCCGGAATCTCATTTATCAACCAAACCATAATAACGAATAAAAAGGCAACCCTAATAAAGTTCATGATATTTACATCACTCCTATCTCTGGGTGGACTACCACCATTTCTAGGATTCTTACCGAAGTGAATTATCATCCAGGCAATAATCATAAACAGACTAACTCCAATAGCAACAATTGTAGTAGTGATATCGCTGATAACACTGTATTACTACCTAAAAATCTCCTACTCAAGATTCATAATCCTAAACACAGAGCCAAAGTGAAACTTAAAAGCCCCAAAAAACAAAAAATCGAGAAAAATCAAAGCCTTATTCCTATCATCAATCTCCATAACAGGAATAGCAGCATGCACAATCATTACCAACTTCTACTAAAGAAGGCCTTAAGTTAAATAAACTAATAACCTTCAAAGCTATAAATAAAGGGCTCCCTTTAGGCCTTGATAAGAACTAACTTACCCCCACAGAATTGCATTCTATAATCACAAGATGAATACAAGGCCCCAAAATAGTGGAAAAGTAACGTAATACTCCTAAATAGATTTACAGCCTATCGCCTACTCATCAATCTCAGCCACTCCACTAATTCTAACTCGATGACTCTTCTCAACCAATCACAAAGACATTGGAACACTATACTTCGTATTTGGTGCCTGATCAGGAATAGTTGGAACATCTCTAAGAATACTAATCCGAACGGAACTCGGACAACCCGGGTCTCTAATTGGAGATGACCAAATCTACAACGTAATCGTCACAGCTCACGCCTTTGTCATAATTTTCTTCATAGTTATACCAATCATGATCGGAGGATTCGGAAACTGATTAGTACCCCTCATACTAGGAGCACCAGATATAGCATTCCCACGAATAAACAACATAAGATTCTGACTCCTACCACCATCACTAACTCTACTGCTAACTAGCAGTACCGTAGAAAGAGGGGCAGGAACAGGATGAACAGTATATCCCCCTCTTGCAAGTGGAATTGCACATGCCGGAGCATCCGTAGACTTAGCCATCTTCTCCCTACATCTAGCAGGCGTATCATCCATCCTAGGGGCAGTAAACTTCATTTCAACAACCATTAACATAAAACCGAAAAACATAAAACCCGAACGAATCCCCCTATTTGTATGATCAGTAGCCATTACAGCCTTACTGCTTCTACTATCGCTACCAGTACTAGCAGGAGCAATCACAATACTATTAACCGACCGAAACTTAAATACATCCTTCTTTGACCCGGCAGGGGGAGGAGACCCCATTCTATATCAACACTTGTTTTGATTCTTTGGACACCCGGAAGTATATATCCTCATCTTACCTGGATTTGGCATAATCTCCCACATTATTTGTCACGAAAGAGGAAAGAAGGAAGCATTTGGAAACCTCGGAATAATCTTTGCCATATTAGCAATTGGCTTACTAGGATTTGTGGTATGAGCACATCATATATTCACAGTAGGAATGGACGTTGATACTCGAGCCTACTTCACATCAGCAACAATAATCATTGCCGTACCAACAGGAATCAAAATCTTCAGATGACTCGCAACCATATACGGAACCCGAATAACTTATAGAGCAGCATGTCTATGAGCCCTAGGATTTGTATTTCTATTCACCATGGGAGGTCTGACGGGGGTAGTACTAGCAAATTCATCAATCGACATCGTACTACATGACACCTACTACGTAGTAGCCCACTTTCACTATGTACTATCAATAGGAGCAGTATTTGCCATCATGGGAGGATTTGTTCAATGATTCCCCCTATTCACAGGACTCACCATAAACCCAAAATGATTAAAAGCCCAATTCGCTGTAATATTCGTAGGAGTAAACATAACATTCTTCCCCCAACATTTCCTAGGACTAGCAGGCATACCACGACGATACTCAGACTACCCAGACGCCTACACCACATGAAATGTCATCTCATCAATAGGATCAACAATCTCATTTGTAAGAGTCATAATATTCCTATTCATTATATGAGAAAGAATCACAACCAACCGACAAATTCTATTCCCCACTCACACAAGAAATTCAGTAGAATGACTACAAAAATTCCCACCAGCAGAACACAGTTACTCGGAACTACCAACAATTTCAACTACACATAACTAAAATCTAACGTGGCAGATAAGTGCGGTGGATTTAAGCTCCATAAACAAAGTTTTTAACTTTCATTAGAACAAAAATGACAACATGATTAAACCTGAGACTCCAAGACAGAGCATCACCAATCATAGAACAACTAATCTTCTTCCACGACCACGCCCTAATAATTATATTAATAATCATCACAACAGTGATGTATACAATAACCAGAATTATTCAAAATAAACAAACCAGACGATATATTCTAGAAGGACAAATAATTGAAACCCTATGAACAATTGCACCAGCAATTATTCTGGTATTCATCGCAATACCATCCCTTCGATTACTATACCTAATAGATGAGGTACACAACCCAAGATTAACACTAAAGGCAGTAGGACACCAATGATACTGAAGATATGAATATTCCGACTTCACAAAGCTAGAATTCGACTCCTACATAACACAAGAACAACAAACAAACACATTCCGTCTCCTAGACACAGACAACCGAATCGTACTACCAATAAACTCACCAACCCGAATAATCGTCACTGCAGCAGACGTACTGCACTCTTGAACAGTACCAAGACTAGGAGTAAAAACAGACGCCACACCAGGACGACTAAATCAAGTCAGATTCTCAATCAATCGTCCTGGTATTCTATACGGACAATGCTCAGAAATCTGCGGAGCAAACCACAGATTTATACCGATCACAATCGAAAGAGTAACTACAAACAAATTCATTAATTGAGTCTCAAAGATAAGAGAATCACCAGATGACTGAAAGCAAGTAATGGTCTCTTAAACCAGTTCATGGTATACTAGCAAGTACCTCTGATGAAGAAGGATTAGTTAAAATATAACATCAGAATGTCAAACTGAAATAATCGAAAGATACCCTTCTATACCCCAAATAATACCCATAGAATGAACAATCCTATACGCCACGTTCCTAATATCATTCATGATATTCAATATTATAAACTACTTCAATCAACCCCCAAAAATCAAAACAACAGATAAAACAACTATTACCACCGAAAAGGTAAACTGAAAGTGATAAGAAACCTATTCTCAATCTTTGACCCAACAACAGAAATTAACAACCTGCCATTAAACTGAACAAGAACAATCATCGGACTAATACTAATCCCAACAAGAATTTGACTAATCCCATCACGCAACAACATAATAGTAAGAATCCTAATAAATAAAATACACCAGGAAATAAAAACAATTTCAAGAAAAAGCAGAATTAATAAAGGAAATTCATTCATCTTAACATCCCTATTCCTTATAATCCTAATAAATAACTTTCTAGGACTATTCCCATACATCTTCACCAGAACAAGACACCTTACACTGACACTCACCCTTGCCCTACCTATATGAATAAGATTCATATTATTCGGATGAATTAAAAATACGAATCACATATTCGAACACCTAGTACCCCAAGGAACACCCACCATACTAATACCATTCATGGTCATTATTGAAACAATCAGAAACCTAATCCGACCAGGAACCCTAGCAGTACGACTAACCGCAAACATAATTGCAGGACACCTACTACTAACACTACTAGGAAACAATGGACCATCAATAAGACACACCATATTATCAATCCTAATTACAGCACAAATCCTATTACTAATTCTAGAAGCAGCAGTAGCAATCATCCAATCTTACGTATTCGCAATCCTAAGAACCCTATACTCTAGAGAAGTCAACTAAATGTCAACACACGAAAATCATCCATTCCACATAGTAGATAAAAGACCATGACCACTCGCGGGGGCCATTGGGGCAATAGTAACACTTATAGGACTAATCAAATGATTCCATCAGTACAATAACAGCCTTTTAATGATAGGAACAATTATTACCATCATAACCATAATCCAATGGTGACGAGACATTACACGAGAAGGAACATACCAGGGAATACACACAAAAATAGTTACAAGGGGGCTACGATGAGGAATAATCCTATTCATCGTTTCAGAAATCCTCTTCTTCGCATCATTCTTCTGAGCATTCTTCCACAGAAGACTATCACCAACAATTGAACTAGGGTCCACCTGACCACCAACAGGAGTCCAACCATTTAATCCCCTACAAGTACCTCTACTAAATACAGCAATCCTCCTTGCATCAGGTGTAACAGTCACATGAGCCCACCATGGACTACTAGAAAATAATGCTACCCAAGCAACCCAAGGACTATTCTTCACTGTACTACTAGGGATTTACTTCACCGCACTACAAGCATATGAATACATCGAAGCCCCATTCACAATCGCAGACTCCGCATACGGATCAACATTTTTTATAGCAACAGGATTCCACGGACTACACGTAATTATCGGAACAACCTTCCTAACAACCTGCCTATTACGACAAACAACACTGCACTTCTCATCAAACCACCACTTTGGGTTCGAAGCAGCAGCATGATATTGACACTTCGTAGATGTAGTCTGACTATTCCTATACATCTCAATTTACTGATGAGGTAGCTAATTAATATTTATCTAATACAATAAAAGTATACTTGACTTCCAATCAAGAAATTTGTGAAAACAAGATAAATAATAATAATAACCACAACAACAGCAATAATAACAGTAATACTATCAACAGCCATTATAATATTAACAACCCTGATCTCCAAAAAAAATAATGAAGACCGAGAAAAAAGATCCCCATTCGAATGCGGATTCGATCCCAAAAACTCCGCACGATTACCATTCTCATCACGATTCTTCCTAATTGCCGTAATCTTCATAATCTTCGATGTGGAAATTGCCCTACTACTACCAATACCAATTACCATAGAAGCATCAAACATAAAATCATGAATAACAGTCAGACTATTATTCCTACTAATCCTAATCATTGGCCTATATCACGAATGAAACCAAGGATCCCTTGAATGAAGAAAATAACAGGGACTATAGTTAATAATAACATTTGAATTGCATCCAAAAAGTACTATAAATTATAGTTAGCCTCAAAACAAGTGAAGAAGCAAATATTGCAATCAGCTTCGACCTGATCATAGATAAGAAGTTATCCGCACTTTAACACACCTTAACTGAAACCAAAAAGAGGTATATTATTGTTAATAATAAAAATGAATAAATAATTCCAGTTAAAGAAGTGAATAAAAGTGAATGCTGCTAACTTATCACTATAGCGGTTAAACTCCGTTTACACTTCTACATTTATGTAGTTTAAAAAACATTACACTTTCACTGTAAAGACAAAGAAATACTTTCATAAATAATATACTTAAAGGCAAACACACCTCACCGACATCTTCAGCGTCGTGCTCTAAATAAAATAAGCTATTTAAGTAACAAACGAGAATAAACAACAAAAACATAATTCACATAACAAAAAACCCTAAAAAAACCTTCAAGCCATTATACTGAAACCACTGATTAACCCTACTCAAATTAAAAGAAAGCCAATAAACACCCTGACCACCAAAATACTCCATTCACCCAAAATCATACACCCTCACCGACCTATAGCCAACCTCTAGTGGTCAAAAAGAAACACTATAAGTAGACAAAAACGGCATAAACCACATAGAACCAGAAAAAAAAGAAGAACTATATCACCCCAGAGAAAATAGACCATCACCAAAAGTGAAACTAGCCAGCCCATAACCAAGCCAACCGCCAACAAAAACCACAAACAAAGTAAGAAACCTTAAATAATAAGGCAAACAAACAACAGAGGGGGTGGGGCAAACAAGCCACATAAGAAAACTACCGCCAAAAATAGACATCACCAACAAACCAACCATACCAAACACTATAAAATAACTAGTCTCAGATATAGAATAAGAAGAAACAAAATTAAACTCACCACACATTACATAATAAAACAAACGAAAAGAATAACAAACAGTAAGACCAGTAGACAAAAACAATAAAAAAAAACTGAACACATTAACATAACTCATGGAAAACATTTCCAAAATAAAATCCCTAGAGTAAAAACCAGCCAAAAATGGAATACCACAAAGAGCAAAATTAGAAACCATTAATCTAGAAGAAGTAAAAGGCATACAAACTGATAAGCCACCCATAAAACGAATATCCTGAGAATCACCCATAGAGTGAATTACACCACCAGCACACATAAAAAGCAACGCCCTAAACAAAGCATGGGTTAACAAATGAAAGAAAGCAAGTCCTGAAAGACCAACAGAAATGGTTATAATCATAAGACCCAACTGTCTCAAGGTAGACAAAGCAATAATCCTCCTCAAATCATACTCAAAATTAGCACCAAGACCTGCTATAAACATAGTCAAACCAGAAATCAACAACAAGAAACTATTCAACCACAAACCAAAAGAAGGACTAAAACGAATCAACAAGTAAACACCAGCAGTAACCAATGTAGAAGAATGCACCAAAGCAGAAACAGGAGTAGGAGCCGCCATAGCCGCCGGTAACCAAGAAGAAAAAGGAATCTGAGCACTCCTAGTCATAGCTGCCAAAACAACAAGGAAAGAAATCACCCCTATCTCAAATGAACCCAGCCAAAAATCCAAATAATAAATAAAACTTCAACTACCAAAATTAATTATCCAAGCAATAACTATTAATAAAGCAACATCACCAATACGATTTGATAAAACAGTTAATATACCAGCACCATAAGACCTAGTATTCTGATAATAAATAACCAACAAATAAGAAACCAAGCCCAGGCCATCTCAACCCAACAGAATACTAATAATGTTAGGGCTAACAATTAAAAACATCATAGAAACAACAAACATCAAAACCAATGAAATAAACCGAAAAATATTCAAATCACCAAATATATAATCCTCACTATAAAGAATAACCAAAGAAGAAATAATAAAAACAAACCCCATAAATAACAAAGATATCCAATCAAATAAAAACGTCATAACAATTGAACCTCTATTTAACGAAACAATAGACCAATCAACAAAATAAACAAGATCACTCATAATAAAATAAACACCACAAAAACAACAAAACCAGCCTAACAAAAACAAAAAAACAAATCTAACAAAACAAATAGACATAAATCCAAAATAAAAATTATATCATCGGCACCACAAACCAATATTTTACTTAAACTATTTAGATTCATAAACCCTAAATACAAAAAACAGCAACATCAACCCTCAAGACAATAATATTTAAAGGAAACCAATGAAGAAACAACAACAAGAACTCGCGAATATAACCCAAAGAACAAGTATAAAGACCAGAATAAACAAAACCATGCTGACTATAAGAATACAAATACAAAGTATAAGCAGCACCAAAAAACGACAACAAAACCAACACAAACATAAGAAATCAAGATCAAGAAACCAGACTACTCAACAGACCAATCTCCCCTAAAAGGTTAAGAGAAGGAGGAGCCGCTATATTACAAGCACTTAATAAAAACCATCATATAGCCATTCTGGGCATCAAATTAATCAAACCCTTATTGACCAAAAGACTCCGACTACCAAAACGCTCATAAGAAATATTAGACAAGCAAAAAAGACCAGAAGAACACAAACCATGAGCAATCATCAAAACATAAGATCTACACACACCCCAATAATTAAACGTTATAACACCACCAATAACTATACCCATGTGAGCCACAGAAGAATAAGCAATCAACGACCTCAAATCAGTTTGCCGTAAACAAAACAATCTAACAAAAAATCCACCAACTAAACTCAAAGAAATCCACACAAATCTAAAAGCAAAACCAAACTTAAACAAAAGAGGAAAAACACGAATAAGACCATAGCCGCCGAGCCTTAACAAAACACCAGCCAAAATCATAGAACCAGAAACGGGGGCCTCGACATGGGCCCTAGGAAGCCATAAATGAACCATAAATATAGGCATCCTAACCAAAAAAGCAAAAATCATACAGACATAAAATAATACACCAGAAGAAGCTACACCCCCATACAACAAAAATAAACACAAAGAATACAAAGAATCATAAACAAACAAAATACCAACTAATAAAGGAAGAGATGCAAGCAAGGTATAAAACAACAAGTAAATACCAGCCTGAACACGCTCGGGTTGATAGCCTCAGCCCAAAATCAAAAACAAAGTAGGAATTAATCTACTCTCAAAAAAAATGTAAAAAGAAAGTAAACTAACACTAGCAAATGTACAGCACAACATAACAACAAGTAAAATAATAACAAATAAAAAAAACCCAGGAAAGTAATAATAACGAAAAACAGACTCTCTAGCCAAAACTATAAGGACACAAATCCACAAACTAAGAAAGATAAGACCATAAGAAATCAAATCACAACCCAAAAAATAACCCAAGTTACCCCAACAAAAAAAATAAGGAAAAGAAAAAAACAAGAAAAATGAAATAAAAAACATCAAAGAACAAACTAACCATCAAGAACCAGAAAAAAAACACAAAGGGATCAAAAAAATAAAAAAACAAAGAAACCTTAACATTGAAGAACTCTATAAGACTGAAAATAATCATTACCATGACTGCGTACTATAGAAACCAAAACAGATAAACCCAAAGACCCCTCACAAACAGAAAAAATCAAAAAATAAACGACAAAAAATAAACCATAACTAAAACTACACAAATAAAAATAAATAGAAAAATAAAGAACCAAAGCAACAAACTCCAATCTTAACAAAGTAATCAACAAATGCTTACGACTAGAGCAGAAAACCCAAACACCACAAAAATAAATAATAAAAAAATATAACCACATCGACATTAACTTAAAGTTTTAATAATTTAATAAAAATATTGGTCTTGTAAACCAAAAATAAGTAAACAACCTTTTAAAACTTCAGAGGAAAGGCCAAACAATACCATTTCATTAATCCCCAAAATTAATATTTTCAATAAAATACCCCCTGACATAACAAAAATCATCATATCAGCAAGAATTATAACAAGAGTAACATTCACACAAATAAAGCACCCACTGGCAATAGGAATAATACTACTCATACAAACAATAATAGTATGCCTAATAAGCGGAACAATATACAAAAGATTCTGATTCTCATACATCCTATTCATAATTATAGTGGGGGGGATACTAGTTTTATTTATATACATAACAAGACTCGCCTCAAACGAAATATTTTCACCATCAAACAAAATAATTACAACCACAGCACTAACAATACCAATCCTAACATACATAATACCCTCAATAACCAACAATAAAGAAATAGGAGAACATGAAATAATAATAGAAAATGAAATCACAACAACAACAGCTATTATATACAACCAGACAATAGGAACAATAACAGTCCTTCTAGTAATATACATACTACTAACCCTAATCGTAGTAGTAAACATCATTAACGTATCAAAAGGACCACTACGGCACTCAAACTAATGAACAAACCCATACGAAACAACCACCCACTAATCAAAATTGCAAGAAATGCACTAGTAGACCTACCGACACCATCAACAATTAGAGGATGATGAAATTTTGGATCACTACTAGGAATTTGTCTAATCATACAAATCATTACAGGACTATTCCTGGCCATGCACTACTGCCCAAACATCGAATACGCATTTAACAGAGTCAGACACATCTGCCGCGACGTAAACAACGGATGACTCCTACGAACACTACACGCGAATGGAGCATCACTATTCTTCGTATGTATCTACATACACACAGGTCGAAACATATATTACGGATCACACAAATTCATACACACATGATCAGTAGGAGTCATAATCCTATTTCTAACAATAGCAACAGCATTCCTAGGATATGTACTACCATGAGGACAAATATCATTCTGAGGAGCAACAGTAATTACTAACCTACTATCAGCCATTCCCTACGTAGGAAAAGAAGTAGTACAATGAGTATGGGGGGGGTTCGCAGTAGATAGAGCAACACTAACCCGATTCTTCGCACTACATTTCCTAATACCATTCGCAATTACAGCAATAGTAATAATCCATCTCCTATTCCTACACCAAACAGGATCAAATAACCCAATAGGACTAAACAAAAATACAGATAAAATCCCATTCCATCCATACTTCACCGTAAAAGACATATTAGGATTCGCAATCACCATTATACTACTAACAACACTTACCCTAAAAGAACCATATATACTAAGAGACCCAGACAACTTCACACCAGCCAACCCAATAGTAACACCCGTACATATTCAACCAGAATGATACTTCCTATTCGCATATGCAATCCTACGATCAATCCCCAACAAGCTTGGAGGAGTAATTGCCCTTGCAATATCCATTGCAATCCTATTCATCATGCCAACAAACAAGTCAAAATTTCGGGGAGTACAATTTTACCCAATAAACCAAGTACTATTCTGAACAATAACAAACACAGTTATATTATTAACATGAATCGGAGCACGACCCGTAGAAGAACCATACATTTTAACAGGGCAAGTCCTAACAATTGTGTACTTCATATACTACTTAATAAACCCAATAACAATAAACATATGAGACAAGATAACAAAATAAAGTTAAAAAGCCAAGAATTGCCTGATGCCTTGAAAACATCATGAAAGAAGTTCAAACCTTCTGTTAACTTCAAACATACCTAAATTAGTACACTACAACAAACAGAAAACAAAACACCTAAAACCAACAAAAAACAAAAGATAATTCAACGAAAGAGGCAAAAATCTCCTCCAAGCCAAATACATCAACTTATCATAACGGAACCGAGGCAGGGTCCCCCGAACCCAAACAAATAAAAAAGAGATAAAAACCACCTTAATATAAAAAAAGAAAGAATAAAGATCACTACCTAAGAAAATAATACAAAATAATAATCTCATAAAAAGAATTCTAGCATACTCGGCCAAAAAAATTAAAGCAAACCCACCGCCGCCATATTCAACATTAAAACCAGAAACAAGTTCAGACTCCCCCTCAGCAAAATCAAAGGGAGTACGATTAGTTTCGGCCAAACAAGAAATAAACCAAACAAAAGATAAAGGAAAAGAAAAAAAAATCAACCACACGTAAACCTGAAAAAAATAAAAATAAACCAAATCATAACTAAAAACCAAAACAATAAAAGAGAGCAAAATAAAAGCCAGTCTAACCTCATAAGAAATAGTTTGAGCCAAAGCACGAAGACCACCTAATAATGAATAACTAGAATTAGAAGACCAACCAGCAATCATAACAGTATAAACACCAAGACTAGTGCAAGCCAAAAAAAAGAGCAAACCTAACTCAAAAGAAAAAAAACCTCTTAAATAAGGAACCAACAATCAAACCAATAAGGAAAGAAAAAACCCAAAAACAGGAGAAAAATAATATACCAAATAATTAGAAACCAATGGAAAATACTGCTCCCTTGAAAACAACTTAATGGCATCACTAAAAGGCTGAAAAATACCAATAAATCCAACCTTATTTGGACCCCTACGAATATGAACATAACCCAAAACCCTGCGCTCCAACAATGTAAGAAAAGCCACACCCACTATAACAAAAATCATCAACAACAAAAAAACAACAACAAGAAAAAACAACCCAAGCATTTTACTACCTGTAAATAAAACTTACATTAAAAGATTCTAAATCCAACGCACTTATCTGCCAAAATAGCAACAATTATTAAAAACCACTAATAATAAAATTATTCCAAATACCCGGTCCTCTCGTACTAAGGCATAAAATTCATTATAGATAGAAACCAACCTGGCTCACGCCGGTCTGAACTCAGATCATGTAAGATTTTAAAGGTCGAACAGACCTAATCAATTCAGCTCCTACACCAAAAATTAATCTTAATCCAACATCGAGGTCGCAACCCCCCCCGCCAATAAGAACTCTCAAGGAGGATAACGCTGTTATCCCTAAGGTAATTTAGTCTTACAATCAAAATAAATGGATCAAAACATATACAAATCAGTATAGCACCACTAAGAGGAGTTAAAAAAATTCCTCCCATCACCCCAACAAAACATAAAACATACAAAAAATAAAAACAAACACCAAAAATATAAATCAAATGTAAAACTCTATAGGGTCTTCTCGTCCCATAAAAACATCTAAGAATTTTAACTCAAACCACAAATTCAACAATCAAACCTATCAAGACAGACTATGTCTCGTCAAACCATTCATACCAGATCACAATTAAAGAACTAATGACTATGCTACCTTTGCACGGTCAAAATACCGCGGCCCTTCAACTCATGGTCAGCGGGCAGGCCTTACCTCAAAAACTACCAAGAAGAGATGTTTTTGTTAAACAGGCGGACATAGAAAAACTTGCCTAATTCCTTAAAAGGAATTAACACCCAATAAACAACACAAAAATAATATTTACTAATTCCATAATAATTACTAAACAAAACAAATTAAAAAAAACATTTCAATAAACAAAATAAACCACCCAAACAAATAAAAAATAGAACAAATAAAATTTTAACATAATCAAATCGAGAATCACCATAAAATCCACAAAAATAAAATACATAACAAAGAGTTATAACTATAAAACAGAGAGCTAGTCCCCCCCAATCTTAACACCAAATAAAAAGCCATAAACCAATAATAAACTTTAAATAAAATACATGAATTGAATTCATTTCTTGAAAAACCAGAAACCAACAAAGACGAATAACATCTCACTACTAACAACCCATTACTGATAATGATGAAACACTAACCAGAATAGACCATTAACTCCTCCATAATCGGGAAATAAAAATAAATAATAAAATTCTATAAACCCTGATACACAAGGTACAAAAAATAAAATCGGCTTCTACAAAATAAATCATCAACCCCTTACAGTACCAATAAACTATAGCAACAAAAATTAAATCAAAAAACTACAATAACAAAATGATATTTCAACTAGTATAAAAGAAAGCCCAACAAAAGAAAACAAGAGAAGAATAATCGGTCCAAGTCGAATTGCACGACACAATAATTCAGCGTAAATGAAAACCCAACTACTAGGTATGAACCGAATCATTCCAGCCACACCTTCCGGTACAGCCACTTTGTTACGACTTATCTCACCAAAAAATTAAATGAGAGCGACGGGCGATGTGTACATATCCTAGAACCAATTATCATGAAAACAATCTACAAAACATTACAACCAAATCCAATTTCATATTTGTATTAAAACAAATAATCCAAACAACACATACCACTGTAATCCATCATTACACTCGAGAAAAGCTGCACCTTGACCTGCAATAAATCAAAATAAGGAAACCAGAAAATTAAATAAACCCTAAAAAGATAATCAATAAACGGCGGTATACAAGCCAATAAGCAACCCAAGTAAGGTCCAACGCGGACTATCGATAACGAGACAGATTCCTCTGAATGGAGTAAGATACCGCCAAATTCTTTAAGTTTCAAGAACACAACTAATACTACTCAAGCAAAAACATTAACACTCAAAATAATAGGGTATCTAATCCTAGTCTACCAAGAAGAGTTTCGCAGCCTCCAAACAAACAAAAAACATTAATAAAAATAAAGATTTCACCCACAGCAACCTGCCAAAAAAAGCCAAAAACTTAAACATAAAACTACTAAACCAAACAAATTCAAGCGCTTCCAAGGTATAACCGCGGCTGCTGGCACAAAATTTAACCGAAACTAAAATGCATTGCTGGATAAAAGAAAACCCAACCAACCAATAACAACTAATGAAAATAAAAATTACCAAGCCGCCCCATTTAGAGAAAGGGCCAAAAACCATGCAAAAACTTACATATAGAACAAGCAAAAACTGAACAACAAAGCAAGAATAAAACTCCTCCCTAGGGCAAAGCACAACCCAACAATGGTACCAAAAAAACAATAATAATAAAAAACCACTACAATGATAAACCAAAGCAAGAACAACCAACCAAACACCTCCACTTCATAAAAAGTTTTAC